TTTCTCTTGATTGAATACAGAAAAAGAAGACCATCCCCTTTTTGTTTTGGTGTGCTTCGCTAGGTCTAGGTAAGGTATACGAAGAAAAAGCTTATTTTACATTGTTGACAATGAAACTTACCAAAGAGATTCGTTTTTTCAACAAACTTTAGCTTGTCCACAAATACATCAGGTTATTCCCTAGATCTATGTGAATAACTCTTTGGAGTTTTTCACCGGGCTTGTGTGATGATTTTGACTTATTAAATTCATTAAGGTTAGGTATACCAAAGAAAAGGAATATCACTAGCTTAACCCCTTGATTGTGGACAGGAAAATTCATATGGAATTTCCCTCCGAAGATTAATGACGAAGGGTTGGTTTGTTTTTCCACGATTGGAAAAGGATCGATTCGATCCCTTGAAATACGCTTTTCTTTCAGTTTTCTGTTCTGCTTTAAACGATTCCTGTGAGTGAGTTTCTAGGACAAATTTGGTTTCGATGAACCAATCGGTCAGTTACAAGCAACAAACAAGAATGAAGAAATGAAAATTTGAAATACAAAATTGTATAATTTTCATTTTATTTATTTTATAGGGCTCTAGGGCTATACGGACTCGAACCGTAGACCTTCTCGGTAAAACAGATCAAACTTATTATTATCAAAATGATCTGAACTGTTTCAAAAACCCAACATGCATTTTTTTTGCATTGGGCTCTTTCATTAACTGATAGAAATATCAGCCAATCCACCATATTTTTTCTTGACAGAAAAATAAGATAAGAAGATGGCTCCATGTGCTCTGATTCATTATTTGGGATTCTGATCCAGGAGCACTACCAAAGTGTTTCAAAGGTGGGGTTATCTTGACGTAGGTCTGCCTCTGGCCTAGATCGTTTTAAGTTAAATGAAGTCTCTATCGTTCGGCTTAAAAAATCCAATATGAAACTTCATACACCTTCAAGTTCATAGGACGAAAAGAGATTTTTTGAGGACCTTATACTCATTATGCCTAGCATTGAATGTACTGGTATTCACCTTATCAATATCTCAAATCAATGATGGGGTCTGTTTGGTACCTAAATGGGCACTCAAATCGGACCGAACCATTTGTCAGGCTATTGTTCTCTTAAAGTTATCGAGTAAGACATCGATTTCTCAATAAGATCCATTTTTTGGATTGTATGATGGACTCCCCTGAAAAACATTGGCGCGCGTGTAAACGAGGTGCTCTACCAACTGAGCTATAGCCCTTAGTGCTTGTGATGCATATTTTATCATGTATATAATTTGTTGTCAAGATGAATATTCTATGATCCATCATCCTAAATTTTTGGGTGGTATTGCTTAGATTATTATTGCTTATTAAGGAATATGATATTTATAATCCATCGATGGGATGGGGTCCATTTGGTTCTCTTTGGGATGATAAATGACCTACTTAACTCAGTGGTTAGAGTATTGCTTTCATACGGCGGGAGTCATTGGTTCAAATCCAATAGTAGGTAGAACTTATTAGATACCGGAGTCAATGGTATCTAATAAGTTTTTTGCCCCACCCTCTTCTATTTTTATAGATTTTGTATTTTTATTTATTTCTATTTCATTTTTGAATTGCGTTGTATCAAAATTGGATTCTGCTTGATTGGATTCACTCGACAGAATCCAATCAAAATGGGGTTTAGAAACCGAACTTCTTTTGACGCACCAACTAGTTATGAAATCGCATTGACAGCCTCTACTCTTGTCCTAGCTCGTCGGAGAGCTAGATTTGCCTCAATTATTTGTCTCTTTCCTTCAGCTTTTCTCAAATTAGCTTCTGCTATTTCAAGAGTTTGCTGAGCTTCTTGTGGATCAATATCACTACCCTTTTCCGCATCATTTACTAAAACAGTGATCTCATTATTGCCTATTCTAGCAAAACCACCCATCAGAGCCATCGTTAACCATTGGTCCTTAAGGCGTATTCTCAAAATCCCTATATCTACAGCTGTAGCAATAGGAGCATGATTTGGTAATACGCCAATTTGACCACTATTTGTAGATAAAATGATTTCTTTCACTTCTGAATCCCAAACAATTCGATTAGGGGTCAGTACACAAAGATTTAAAGTCATTTCTTCAAATTGCTCTCCATTTCTAAGTTCATAGCCTTCGCGGTAGCTTCATCGATATTACCTACTAAATAAAAGGCCTGTTCAGGAAGACCATCTAATTCTCCGGAAAGGATCAATTGAAACCCCCTAATGGTTTCTGCTAGACCAACATATTTCCCTGGAGAACCGGTAAATACTTCGGCTACAAAAAAGGGTTGTGATAAGAAACGCTCAATTTTTCGAGCTCTTGCTACGGTTAAACGATCCTCTTCGGATAATTCGTCCAACCCAAGGATAGCTATAATGTCCTGAAGCTCTTTATAACGTTGTAAAGTTTGCTTAACTCTTTGCGCAGTTTCATAATGCTCCTCACCAACGATCCGAGGTTGAAGCATGGTTGAAGTTGAATCTAAAGGATCTACTG